AAATATGATTTGAAATTGATTCAGAAGGAATTCGCGGAATCATGCACCCTTTTCCCTTTGGTCCTTAGTTATAACGAAAAAAAAGTGCAGCTGGTTGGGTCCAGCCTATTCTTGAAATAAACAACTCGCACACACTCCCTTTCCAAAAAAAATCAATACGCCAATCACTACACTTAGATTTATTGGATTTGTTGCTAAAATATCGGTATTAAACCCAAAACTCCCGGCGAATGGCCAGTGAATCAAAGAAACAGAAGAATCGTTTACATTTTTCATATGATCTCCTTTTTTAGATAGACTAAAAAACAAAGAACTGCGTTTTTTTCCTACGTAATTCTACAATATTTAGATATTTATTTAATTTCTTTGTTTTTTTTAGTAATTTGCCTATTTCGACACCGAGTCAAAAATGGATTTCGAACTTCTTTCTTTGAATTAGCAATTAGGGATTCCCGATAAGAAAGATACTTTTTTTTAGTATTAAGGTATTAAGGACCGGGACTTCTGTCAATTGCAAAACCCCTTGTTTGTGTTTGTTGCAACATCCCTTAAAAAGAGGGTTTGCTTTAGCTTTGGACTAAGAAAGGGAAATAAAAGAAAGGGAAATAAAAAAGCGAATTGGTATGCTTATTTTATATTTAAAATCCTCAAAAAAGTCTTTGGAATTCTAGGAGTTAAATCTTGATAGAATTCGAAAAAAAAAAAGAAAAAGCCCGAAACACAGAGATACTAAATACGAGAAAAAAAAGAAGTTAATTTCCTTTACTATTTTTAGGATTAAACAAAAGGATTCGCAAATAAAAGCGCTAAGGCTACAACCAGTCCATAAATTGTTAAAGCTTCCATAAAAGCCAGACTAAGCAATAAAGTACCTCGTATTTTTCCCTCCGCCTCGGGTTGTCTCGCAATCCCCTCGACTGCTTGACCCGCAGCAGTACCTTGACCAACTCCAGGTCCAATAGAAGCAAGTCCAACAGCCAACCCGGCGGCAATAACGGAAGCGGCAGAAATCAGCGGATTCATAATAAGTTCCTCGCACTAAAATAAAGAAAACGTAAAAAAATCGTTAATGATACAATCGTCCAATGAATTATGACTTAATTATTTTGTCACTAGGGTTCACTTAGCCGAAGAGACTAAGAACTCTGTGGAGTAATAATAATATTTTTGAACCATCAAAACGATTTCGATATACCTTTTTTAGTTCCGATCCACACGGGCACAACACAGGATTTTTGTGAATCCATACGACTTTGACTTTTGTTCTTTTATTTCTTTTTTCGGAACCTTTTAATGAATTCTTCGTTCGTTTTCTTTATTTTATCTCTTCTTTATTATTGATTAAAGTACCAGTCAAAGCAAAGACGAAATCCAACAATTTCTATTGGAATCCTTATCGAAATTCATAAGAGTCCCAAGAGTAAAGTGGATTAGATAGATCTTTTGTTCATATATAACTAGCAATATCTAATATCCCATATACATATCTTTCCTCCAGAACGTAAACCAACTATTCATATCTTAGATTCAAAGCACTATTCGTCTATTAAAGGCAATCGTATTCTAGAACCCCCTTTCAATAAATCCACAAGAGTTGGCATTCGATTCCATATACTAGAATAATTTTTATCCAAATTATCACTCTTGATATTTGCTATTGGAATTAAATAAACAAAAATGAACAAAACAATAGAAAAAGAATATTAATTGACGGGGAGTATGATATAATAAGGTCAAAGAGTCATTTTAGGAAAAAGATCTTTTTGTTTTGATCTCTTTCCTACAATCCTACAATATGGTAATTTTTTTTTTTATACGACCAAGCGTTGTATATTCTGTATTTATAGATTTATGTTTGTATATGTATATTTCCTAAATCGATTATCTTGAGTTACGCATACACTGCCTTGTTCCAAACTACAAAAAAAAGACAATTTCGAAAACGAGTCAATGGTGTCCTTCCATGGATTCGCCTATATAAGCCGCAGTTAAAGTTGCAAAAATAAGAGCTTGAATACCGCTTGTAAATAATCCAAGGAACATGACAGGAATAGGAACCACTAAAGGGACTAAAGAAACAAGAACAACAACTACTAATTCATCGGCTAATATATTCCCAAAAAGTCGAAAACTAAGTGATAAGGGTTTTGTGAAATCTTCTAAAATGTTAATGGGTAAAAGAATTGGAGTCGGTTGAATGTATTTACTGAAATAACTTAATCCCTTTTTTGAAAGACCCGCGTAGAAGTATGCTATTGACGTGAGCAAAGCTAAAGCAACGGTAGTATTTATATCATTCGTGGGTGCGGCTAACTCCCCATGAGGTAATTCTATGATTTTCCACGGTAAAAGAACACCTGACCAATTCGAAACAAAAATAAAAAGAAACATAGTTCCAATAAAGGGAACCCATGGGCCATATTCTTCTCCAATCTGAGTTTTGCTCACGTCTCGAATAAATTCAAGGACATATTCGAAGAAATTTTGACTGGCAGTTGGAACGGTTTGTGGATTCCGAACGGCTAGAAAGGATGAACCTAATAAGATAGCAATTACAACCCAAGAAGTAATAAGTACTTGGGCATGGACTTGGAGCCCGCCTATTTGCCAATAGAAATGTTGGCCTACTTCCACACCGGATATATCGTATAACGCCTTTAGTGTGTTGATGGAACATGATAGAACATTCATATTGCCCTCTGACCAAAATAGAAATTAAAAAGTAATTATTTTGATTCAACCATCTTCTTTGCGACTTGTCTACTTGAATTGTATAGTTTGAATATCTGCTAATTATAGAATATCCACCAGTTTTTGTTTCTTTTCTTTTGTGCGCTTTAGGAATAGTACCCAAGCCATAAATCCATGGAGTTACCAAAATCATTTATTTATCTTATATTTATTTATCTTATTATTAATCAACGATTTCGTATATAGCTAGAGCGACCCTCACAAATTGCGAATACTAATTTGTTAAGAATTAATCGAATTGAAGCTATAGCATCATCGTTTGCTGGAATCGAAATATCTGCGAGATCGGGGTCACAATTTGTATCGATTAAACAAATTGTTGGAATTCCCAAAGTGATACATTCTCGAAGAGCCCTATATTCTTCGTGCTGATCAACGATGATTACAATATCGGGTACCCTCGTCATATATTTAATCCCCCCTAGATACGTTTGCAGGCGTGATAATTCTCTCTTCAAAATAGCGGCACCCCTTTTGGGAAGACTGTCAAGTCTCCCCTTTTTTTGTTCCGTTCTCAAATCCCTGAACTTGTGAAGTCTCGTTTCTGTAGTGGACCAATTCGTTAACATACCACCGAGCCATTTTTTATTAACATAATGACACCGAGCCCTTATTGCAGCCCGCGCGACTGAATTAGCTGCTTTATTTTTAGTACCAACAATTAAGAATCGTTTTCCCCTACTTGCTGCATCAAAAACTAAATCACAAGCTTCGGATAAAAAACGAGCAGTTCGAGTAAGATTTGTAATATGAATACCTTTGTATTTTGCAGATATATAAGGTGCCATTCTAGGATTCCATTTCCGAGTACCATGACCAAAATGAATTCCTGCTTCAATCATCTCTTCCAAACAGATGTTCCAATATCTTCTTGCCATTTCTCCCCCACTTCTTCTTCTTTTTTTTTAAGAGACGAGGCGCCCTGAAATATGAAATAAATAAGTGTTCCGAGGGAACCTTCTCTTCTACCAGAGATTTGCCATTGATACACGACCCAGGCCATTCATTACTTTCTATTCATTATTATCTTTTTTTCTTACCATTAAAAAATCAACCGATCACAAAAAGAATCCGCTCCTAGGACTTATTAAACCCTCTAAGCAATTGCTCGGATGTATCGTGTAAAGTTGTTGAAATGCAAGAGTCAAATAATTCTCTGTGGTGTAAGAAAATATCTCTCATTTCCCCCCCAAATAAATTCCTTTTTTGTTTTTGTCTTTCCAAAAGAATGGTGTTATGCTGCCTTGAACAGTGCACTAATTCTTTGAATCCGGTACCGGCGGGTATTATTCCCCCTAGAACAACGTTTTCCTTCAAACCCTTCAACCAATCGATACGACCTCGAAGAGCTGCTTTTGCTAAAACTCGCGCGGTTTCTTGAAAACTTGCTTCGGATATAAAACTTTGAGTATTCAGAGATGCTCTCGTTATTCCCAATAAGATAGTTCGATAACAGATCACTTCTTCCAAAGCGCGCCCCGTTCGTTCCGCCCGTAACAATCCAATCAGTTCGCCGGGTAAAAAAATATTAGACATTTCATCTTCTGAAACCAAGACTTTTGATGTTATTTGACGTACAATAATTTCTATATGCTTATTATGGATCTGCACCCCCTGTGATCGATAAATCTTTTGGATCTTATTAACCAAAGAGATACGACTTTGCACTATAGTTAGCTCAGCACCAATCAAGAATCCCCAAGGAATCCCAAGAATTCTTGTTATACGCGCGTTCCAACCCTCAACTCTATTTTCTAGGTTCATCGATATTGCATCAAGCGAACGCACTTCTACCACTTGTTCTACTTTTGGAAGACCCTGCGTTATATCACCAGATCGCGATTTTTCATATATAAATGTAACTAAAGTATCCCCTTCGTAAAGGATTTCTCCATAATGCCCATGAACAGTAGCTCCAGGAGTAGCCAAATAAGGCTTAGCTGATCGTATTACTACAGAGTTAACTTGAACAATTAAAACTTGACCAGATTTTAGGTGTGGTCCGTTTTTGGTTATACATACATTTTCACAAAAAAACTGCCCAAGACTAATTATCGGAGACATTTCCTCACAATAATTATGATGGAGAAAATACCAATTCAAATTAAATGGATTCAAAATGATCTTACTGTCTGTATCAGGATTATAAATTTCCCCCTTTTCATCCATTAAATAATATTGAAGTACTTGACAAGTCTGTTTTAAATTGTCAAGTTTCAAATATTTAGTTACCGAGCGATGATTATGAGTTTTTAAATAGTAAAATGAATCAAAATTAGAAATTTGAAGGACTGTTCCTAAGGGTAAGGGTCCCAACGAATTCCTAATTGGGGTTAGAGAATCCTTTTGAATTGGAATTGATTGTTTTATTACATTGGGATATTTTACATCGTTCAATGGACCCATTCTAAAATAATTAGCTGATGACAAAATTGTCAAAGATTGGCATTCCTTATTTCTATTCAACAACGTACGAATAGTTCCTTGATTTTGGCTAAGTGATTGTTTAACCCCTGTCTTTCCAAAAATGGAATAAAACGGATTGCTATTGGTGCGAATGGAACCATTATCAAAGATCAATCCTAAAACTGACGGACGATTCCTTTTTCGGATATATGCAATTTGGGATTTCACTAAGTTGATTCTTAAGAAATCGCGAATCAGACCATTTGTACGTACTTCAACAAAGGAAGCACAAACCTCTTCGGCGGACGAACTTTTTTTTTCTTGGTCCCAATTCAACGCTAAACACGTCCGAACTAATTGAATACTTGTATCAGGAATTGCCCGAGCAGCTTTGCTCTTCCCATAAAGTACATAATTGATAACTCTAAATTGCATATTATCCTTTTCCCGCAACGGATCCTGGGGGAAGAGTGTTGCTAAATTTATACCGTCCGTTATTTCATATGTGACTACGGGTCGAATCAAAACAAAATACTTTTTCTTGGTAGGTGTGATCCGTTGAACATAGATCCATTTTTTAAATTTTTTTGATTCCTTAGTGGCTTCCTGAAGTTCTTTTTTTTCCCTTTCTGGTGGTATCAAGATGCCACTATGTCGGGATATCTTATCTATCTCTCCGGGAAAATGGATATCTCCTGAAAATATTTTTAGTTCAATACCCCCCCTTTTTCTCTCCATTCGGACCAATCCGCCCACTCGGCTTCTTATATTTAAAGCGACTTGTGTATCTACTCCAATGATACTATTATTCCGTACCATTAGGTAAGGAGATTCGAGAAAAATATGCACTTCCTCGGGAATGAAAAAAAGGCGATCTATTTTCATTTGGTATTTTGTCTTAATTTTTTTGAGTCCTCGATACTCAATCAAGTCCTCTTTTTTGACGATTGAATGCGCTCCTAGAGTACCATATTTAGTAATTCCGGAACTCTTTCTTTTGTATCGAGGATCGTCGAAATAAGCAAGAATACTATTTATATGGAAAATACCTCCTATTGGTATTTCAATCGAAATACCTGAACGGAGCATTAGCTCTTTCTCTTGTTCTTGAATCGAGTGCAATGGAATACGAAATTGATTTCTTTGTCTTTTTACCAAGAAATCCGAATTCGCGTGGAGAATTGCAGGATGTATGAGATTATAATGACTAGTACCTACGATTCTATTAAATCCCGAATAATCAGACATCTCAAGAATTCCACCCTCTTTTTTAGAAGAAAACTCAGAACGAAATAATTTGTGTCTCGCTTGATCATTATTCACCGAGAGCGAGAGGCTAGAAATCTCTCTTCGTTCGACAGAAAGAGCAAGAGAATGAATATTCATTTGATCTTGATCCTTGTAGAGTGAAAAAGCAACTATACTCGATCTGCCTGAACCCCCCGATAATATCCATAAATGACTTGTTTTTGGCAAAAGATGTACATTACTATACGTAAATTCGGTTACATGGTACACATCAGTACTCCAGTGCATTTCTCCTTCTGAATCAGAATAGATATGTTTTCGAACCCTCTCTTTAAAATTCAAAGTGTATGCTCCCGCCTGAATCTCAGCAATCACTTGTTCTGATTCGACATATTGATCATTTTGAACTAAAAGAAAACTTTTTGGTGGAATAGTCACATTATGCATAATATCTTCACTCTCAATAATTACATCCAAATCTATCGAACATAGAAAAGCAGGATGCCCGTGACGTGTGCGCGTGGGATGAACCAAATCCTCGTTGAATTTGATTTTACCATTAGAAGGGGCTCGTACATGTTCTGCAGTGCCCCCTGTAAATACGCCACCGGTATGAAAAGTTCTTAATGTTAGTTGAGTCCCCGGTTCCCCAATCGATTGACCCGAAATAATACCTACGGCTTCCCCCAATTCAACCAGGTCACCGTGAATCGGACTACGACCATAGCATAATCGACAGATCCAAGATGTACTCCTACAAGTAAAAGGGGTTCGAATAGATATTGCTTGTGTTTCAAAGGATATGAGTCGATTAATAAGTCCAATCCCCATATCTTGATTTCTAATGGCGATGCATCGTGGACCCATATATAGATCGTCTGCTAATACACGACCTATTAATGTTTGGCTAAAAACCCTTTCCGACAGTATCCTATTTTTATTTTGAGGACTCACAGAAATTCCTCGGATGGTGCCACAATCTGTTCTACATACAACAATGTGTTGAACTACTTCAACAAGTCTGCGCGTAAGATACCCAGCATCTGATGTTCGTACAGCGGTATCCACAACTCCCTTGCGGGCTCCATAGCAAGA